GAAAAATTCCGGCTGCTACCATAGTAGCAGCGTGTATAAGAGCCGAAATAGGGGTAGGCCCTTCCATAGCATCGGGTAACCATACATGAAGGGGAAATTGGGCAGATTTAGCAACTGCACCGGCAAATAATAGACAGGCACACAAAGTAACAAATAAAAAATCAACTTCATTATTATCAACCACGTTATTGAATATTTCAAACAAATCCCTAAATTCTAAACTACCCGTTATCCAATAAAAACCTAAAATCCCTAATAATAACCCAAAATCCCCTACACGATTAGTTACAAACGCCTTTTGACAAGCATTCGACGCAATAGGTCGGGTGAACCAAAAACCTATTAATAGATAAGAACACATTCCAACTAATTCCCAAAAAAAATAAATTTGTATCAAATTTGAACTAGTAACTAATCCTAACATTGAAGTATTAGAAAAACTCATATAAGCAAAAAATCTCAAATATCCCTGATCATGAGACATATAATTATCACTATAAATAAGAACCATAATTCCAACAGTAGTGATTAATATTAACATAAGAGAAGTAAGTGGATCAATTAAGTAGCCAAATTCTAAAGAAAAATCATTATTGATGGTCCAAGACCATACAGATAGATAGATAGAACTGTTATTTATTTGTTGAATAAATATATGGGCGGAAAAAATCATAACTATACTTAACAGTAAAACACTAGGAAAAACCCACATACGGCGAAGATTTTTTATTGCCGTCGGAAAAAGTAGAAGTCCTATTCCTATTAACATAGGAGTTGGAAGGGGAATGAAAGGTATGATCCATGAATATTGATATGTATATTCCATAAAAATGAATCTTTTTCTCTTAATTAATTGTTTCTGATTCACCGGCTTTTATTTCTTTTGAAAAGGTCAGTTAATAAAAAAAGTTAAGATATACAAGAATTTTCTAGCTTTAATTATTCTGAATCTTTCTCAACTACCTCAAATATTTCAAATCAAGAGTTTATAATTGGTCAAACGATATGACCAAGTTACTAGTGAAAAAGAAATACGTATTTTTATTAAATTATTAAGTCAAATTTTATGAAGATACAAAAAAGAAAAATTTACATTTTTCTTACTATTACGTATTACAATAATTTATTTATATCTATAGAGCAAGGATAAAAAATTTCACCAAAAACAATCTTTTTTTTGATATGAAGGATAAATAACCCTAATTTAACTCATAAAATAAAAGTTATTTATTTTAGTTGGATTATTCAGAATCAGTAACGAATTTGAACTGATTGATTGTCTTCTATTCCAATAAAAGACATTTGTCGGAAAGGTTATGATAGAGAAACTATGACTCCAACATGTGACTTTACATAAAATTAAAAGAAGGAATTACTAAAAGAGCTTTTTTTTTTATAAAATAATCTATCCTGTATCTTTTCGCAGATTAACTACTAGTCTCATTCTAATTTTAAAAATTAAATTAGATTTACTCATTTATCGAGCTTGACCAATTAAATTAAATGAATAATTAATAGAAAAAAATTGAATTACGAAAGTTTTTTTATTAATAAAGATAGGGATTGGGTTATTAAACATTTTGATGTATTTTATTCCATGTATAAAACCTCGGATGACGAAAAAAAAAAAATTGTATTTAATTTTTAAAAACTACCATATTGTTATTGTTTTTGTTGCTAGTAATATTTTATGCGATTTTTCTAGATCCATTTTTTTATGAAGGAAGTGCAACCTAGAAAAAAAATCGATCGATATATATAATTATATAATTAATAGGAAAGAACAATTGGTTTTTAACAATAGATGTCTTTGACATCCAACCCTGGCAATGAATAACCTATTAGAATTTTTTAATGGCAGTTCCAAAAAAGCGCACCTCGATATCAAAAAAACGAATTCGGAAAAATATTTGGAAAAGGAAGGGATATTCGGCAGCATTGAAAGCTTTTTCGTTAGCGAAATCTCTTTCTACGAGGAATTCAAAAAGTTTTTTTTGTGCGACAAATAAATAATCCAAGATTGATTGGGAAAAATCTGAATTGGTTTGACTCGAAAAGTAATCTAGTTTCATTTTTTTTTTTTTAGTTGTTTATAATGTTTTTTTTAGTTTGATTTTTTTTTCTATTTTATAAGTTATAAAAAAAAATTGATAATTTATCAAAATAAGAAATAAGTAAAATAATAAAATAAAAAGGAATAATTTATATTCTTTACTAGTTTGATCCGATCATATTACATTGAAGTTGTTTTGCTCTTATAGTCGAATAAGAATTTTTTGTTGCCTGAATTTGAAAATCTAAAAACGGTATTTTTTTTTTTGAAAAAAAGAGTAAAAACAGGCACAAGGTTTCGCCTTTATTTTTAGTATGTTTTATAATTTTCAGGATGGGGATTCTTATTTTCCCCATCGATTTGATAATTCGATAATAACTTTGATAATTCGATAATAACAAAGGTTTTTCTTTTTTATTTATATTATTTTATACTATATATTCATATTCTAATATATTTAAAATACTTAGAATACTTAGAATACTATAGAATATAGAAGAGCAGATATAAGATCTTTAGTCAAAATTAATAGATCATTTAATAGATCATTGAAACCAATTGATTAGGTTTAAAATGTGTTTTATCACTTTCTAAACCATTATTTCTCTAAGTTCGTATCACTATATATCCCTAACTTTTACCCCAATTAATAAAAACCCTTTTTACCTTTTTTAGGTGATTATACAAAGAACGAACTTTTTTAGTTTTATCCATGGATTGACGTCCAAAATATCTAGGTACAACAGTTCCATTTTAATCGAGCATAAACTAATAAATTATGAAAAAACCCCAGTGTTAAGTTAAAAAAAACTGTTAAATAAAACTGACACCCTAATACTAAATATAATGATATACTGAGTACTAAATATAATGATATACTGAGAAAAATAAGGATTCTTGTTGAAAACGGTACGTTCAAATCCCTAATTTTAAAATTTTCAAAAAATTTTTAATCATCAATTTGAATGTTTCCTAAAATATATTGCATTGAATTGTTTCCTTTAATCTCGACGATTGAATAAAAATAGGTTATTATGATTTCGAGCAAGCCGCTATGGTGAAATCGGTAGACACGCTGCTCTTAGGAAGCAGTGCTAGAGCATCTCGGTTCGAGTCCGAGTGGCGGCATGGCATCTTCTAAAAGAGTAAGTCCTATAATGAAATCAATTCCCGATTTCCATTCCTATAATTGAGGGACCCCCCGTTTTTAATTGAAAAAAATTTATGATATTTTCAACTTTAGAGCATATATTAACTCATATATCCTTTTCGATCGTTTCAATTGTAATTACAATTCATTTAATAACCTTATTAGTCGATGAAATCGTAGGCCTATATGATTCGTCAGAAAAGGGCATGATAGCCACTTTTTTCTGTATAACAGGATTATTAGTTACCCGGTGGATTTATTTGGGACATTTACCATTAAGTAATTTATATGAATCATTAATCTTTCTTTCATGGAGTTTTTCCATTATTCATCTGGTTCCCTATTTAAAAAATTTAAAAAAACAAAAAAACCGTTTTAATTTAAACGCAATAACCGCCCCAAGTGCTATTTTTACCCAAGGTTTTGCTACTTCGGGTCTTTTACCTGAAATGCATCAATCCGCAATATTAGTCCCTGCTCTTCAATCCCATTGGTTAATGATGCACGTCAGTATGATGGTATTAGGCTATGCAGCTCTTTTATGCGGATCTTTATTATCAGTAGCTCTTCTAGTCATTACGTTTCGAAAATTCATAAGGATTTTTAGTAAAAGCAACAATTTCGTACATGATCCATTTTCTTTTGGTGAGATTCAATACATCAGCGAAAGAAACAATGTTTTACAAAACACTCCGTTTCTTTCTTCTAGGAATTATTACAGATCTCAATTGATTCAACAATTGGATCTTTGGGGCTATCGTATTATTAGCCTCGGGTTTATCTTTTTAACCATAGGTATCCTTTCGGGAGCGGTGTGGGCTAATGAAGCATGGGGATCATATTGGAATTGGGATCCTAAAGAGACTTGGGCATTTATTACTTGGACCATATTTGCGATTTATTTACATACTCGAACAAATTTTAAAAGCGTAAATTCCGCAATTGTGGCCTCGATGGGATTTCTTATAATTTGGATATGCTATTTTGGAGTTAATCTATTAGGAATAGGGTTGCATAGCTATGGTTCATTTACATCAATATCGAATTGAATTGAAGAAAGGGCCTGCCGAATACAAACCTAGGACAACGTAAGCATATATATAAGAAAACTTCGTGTAAGCCATTGCGAAACCTTTGAATCAAGTAATGGAAATGATTCAAAGGTTTCGCAATGGTTTACATATCTGGTTAAAATAGAATTCCAATTCATTTTTTTATTTTAGTTAAACTTAGGAGAAGAAAAATACTTTTTTTTTCATTTTACAACGAACAATTTTCACAATCATAGGATTTCTGTTTGATTCTTTGGTTTACTAAGGAAAACTATCAATAAAAAAATTAGATAGAATAGCCTCGACTTTATCAACTGATAGTGAGAAAACGAAATCCGGATAAATCCCAATAGCTATTACAGGTAGCAGTATAGAGAGCGAAACAAAAAGCTCTCGCGGCCCAGAATCAAAAAAATAAGAGTTTGGAGCATTAAAAAGCTTGTATCCATAAAACATCTGACGTAACATAGATAATGAGTAAATAGGAGTTAATATCATTCCAATTGCCATTACAAAAGTAATTACTATTTTTGTCATTAAAAGATATTTTTGGCTAGTAAGTATTCCAAAAAATACTATCAATTCGGCAACAAAACCGCTCATGCCCGGTAATGCAAGAGAAGCCATCGATAAGATACTGAAAGTCGTGAATATTTTTGGAATTGCGATAGCCATTCCGCCCATTTCCTCGAGATAAACAAGACGTATTCTATCATAACTCGTTCCTGCCAAGAAAAAAAGCGCAGCGCCAATAAATCCATGAGAGACTATTTGTAAAATGGCTCCATTGAGTCCTGTATCGCTTATAGAACCAATTCCTATAATTATAAAACCCATATGAGATACGGAGGAATAAGCTATTCTTTTTTTTAAATTACGTTGCCCCGGAGATGTTGAAGCTGCATAGATTATTTGAATTGTGCCTACTATGATCAACCAAGGAGAAAAGATAGAATGAGCGTGAGGTAATAATTGCATATTTATCCGAACCACTCCATACGCTCCCATTTTTAATAATATTCCGGCTAGAAGCATACAAGTACTGTAATGCGCCTCTCCATGGGTGTCTGGTAACCATGTATGTAAGGGTATAATCGGCGATTTGACAGCAAAAGCAATAAAAAATCCAATATAAAAAAAGATTTCCAGTGCTACAGGATACGATTGATTAGCTGATGTTTCAAAATTTAATGTTGGTTCATTAGAACCATATAAACCAATACCCAGAACTCCTATTAATAAAAAAACAGAAGCTCCTGCAGTGTACAAAATAAATTTTGTAGCTGAATACAAACGTTTCTTTCCGCCCCACATGGATAGAAGTAAATAAACTGGAATTAATTCCAACTCCCACATGATGAAAAAAAGTAAAAGATCTTGAGAAGAAAATGGTCCTATTTGACCGCTATACATTGCTAACATCAGGAAATGGAATAATCGGGAATCTCGAGTAACCGGCCGGGCCGCTAAAGTAGCTAAAGTAGTGATAAATCCTGTCAGTAAAATGGGTCCTATAGAAATTCCATCTATTCCCAATCCCCAGTAAAAATCAAAAAAACGGATCCATTTATAATTCTCTGTAAGTTGGATTAATGGATCGTCCAATTGGAAATGATACCCAAATGTATAGGTTATTAGAAGGAGTTCTATTATGCATATACAAATAGTATACCACCTAATTACCTTATTCCCTCTATGAGGGAGAAAGAAAATTAAAGAACCTGCAGATATTGGCAAAACTACAACTATCGTTAACCAAGGAAAATCATTCGTGGTAAAAACAAGATACACTTGGACCAGAAAAACCCGTGCTCAAAATAATATATTTTGAGCGCGGGTTTTTGTTGGTAAAAAAAAAATTAAATATATTCAAGTAAGTTTTTCTGAAACGTATCAATAAGCTAGCCCCATACTTCGAGTTGTTTCATGCCATAAATAAACTCGAACACTCAAGAAATCCGTTGGACAGGCGGATTCACATCTTTTACAACCGACACAGTCCTCTGTTCTTGGAGCAGAAGCGATTTGCTTAGCTTTACACCCGTCCCAAGGTATCATTTCTAATACATCCGTGGGGCAGGCTCGGACACATTGAGTACATCCTATACACGTATCATAAATCTTTACTGAATGTGACATTGGATCTATAAATTTTTTGAACATCCTAAATTTTCGATCTAGTAAATTTATAAATGAATCATATATTTAGACACCAGATGAATCAATGATTTACCAGAATTTTTTTAATAAATCTACTTCTGGACCGACTCATGTCATGTAAGGGAGCCAAAATACTTTGATTTCTTACTTTTTCGCAAACATGATCATACATTATGTATAATACATGCTAATTAGAATTTTTGAATATTATAATTTCTATGATTAATACTACTTATTCAACAAATTCGATTCATTAATACGAGTTGATTTTCTGTTACGATAAATTGACGAAACAATAGCTGGTCCAATAGCTGCTTCAGCGGCTGCAATAGCTATAACAAAAATTGAAAAAATATTGCCTTTTAATTGGCGGCTATCAAAAAAATCAGAAAATGTTACAAAATTTATATTAACCGCATTCAGTATAAGTTCAAGACACATAAGGGCTCTAACCATATTGCGACTTGTGATCAATCCATAGATACCGATAGAAAATAAGTAGGCACTCAAAACAAGTACATGTTCGAGCATCATTGACCAACTCCTTATCAATTCAATTTTTATTCATTTCAATATAATATGAACAACAATTCAACGGATTCAATTGACTAGAATCTAAAAAGTACGGAACAAATAAATAGATTGGTAATAGATCGAATAAAAGAATTTCTATTTTCAACATAAAAAATCTTTAATTAGAATTGAAGAGAAATAGATGTGATAACACAGAATGAAGTTTCATTTGGATTGCTGTTGCTAATTCTATAGATTTAAGATTTATTACTGGCGCGCCACAGCAATTGCACCTATCAAAGCGGCTAAAAGAATTATTGAAATGAATTCAAAGGGAAGAAAAAAATCTGTTGATAAATGAATTCCAATTTGTTGACTATTACTTATCAAATCTTGCTCTATAATCTGGTTTGATCTTGTAGTCCAAATAATCCCGTACCATGACGTATCCGTAATAGTACCCATTAGTAAAACCAAAATACTTGTACAAACCAGCAAAGTAACCCCATCCCCAACGGTCCAAAGATTAAAATCTTTGTAATATTCTGAACCATTCATGAACATCACAGCAAATATGATTAAAACATTTATAGCTCCCACGTAAATAAGGAGTTGTGCAGCAGCTACAAAATAAGAGTTTAATAGAATATAGAATAAGGATATACAAACAAGAACGAGTCCCAATGAAAAAGCAGAATAAATTGGGTTGGTAAATAATACTACTCCTATACCTCCTAATATAAGACCTGATCCCAGAAAGACTAAAAGAAAATCATGTATTGGTCCAGGCAAATCCATTATATGTAAAAAAAGAGATAAAAAATCGAAATGTTTTTCATGACCTTATTGAGACCCGACCAGAAAAAATTTTTTATGATTTATAATCAATTCCTAATTGAATGAAATCCTCGGGGATGTGAATTAATATGTGTACAGATATTGGACTAATTTCATTCTTTATCTGAAAGAGTAGTTCAAATCCTAAACTATATTTCGAAATAATTATATAGACATTAATTAAATTACTCTATTTTCAATCCAAATTAAGACGTGATTATTATCAACTAATGAATAGTTGGTATTTTTAGGGCGTGACCAAACAAAATGAAAGAAACCTTAGTACTTAGTAATGCGAAAATTTTATTTAATCAAGAGAGTCACTTCTTTTTTATTTGAGGCGAATTCAAAATAGTTCGAATTGTATAATCGTCAATTACTGATATTGGTAAACGACCCAAAGCAATTTGATTATAATTTAATTCATGACGATCATAAGTAGAAAGTTCATATTCTTCAGTCATTGATAAACAATTTGTTGGACAATACTCAACGCAGTTACCACAAAATATACAGATTCCAAAATCAATACTGTAATTAAGCAACCGTTTCTTGCGAATATCAGTTTCCAATTTCCAATCGACGACGGGTAGATCTATAGGACATACACGAACACATACTTCACAAGCAATACATTTATCAAACTCAAAATGGATTCGACCGCGGAAACGCTCCGCGGTGATTAATTTTTCATAAGGATATTGAATAGTTACAGGTAAACGATTTGCGTGGGATAAGGTAATCATGAAACTTTGACCAATGTACCTTGCAGCTCGTACTGTTTGTTGACCATAATTCATGAACCCAGTTACCATAGGGAACATATCGTGAATATATATGAATAATTTGATGTTTGTTTATTTCTCTTGTTTAAGCCAAGTTGTGAATATAGAATATCATATTCCTTTACAGTGAAAAGAGTTGGAAAGAAGTTGTTAATAATAGATTACCGAGAGAAATAGGTAAAAGAAATTTCCATCCAAGATTCAACAGTTGGTCCATTCTTAGCCTAGGTAAAGTCCATCTTGTTGCGATAGGAATGAACAAAAACAAATAAGTTTTAGCTAATGTAATAAAGATACTAATTGTCGCCCCAAAAACTCCATATCGTTGATTTATTTCAAAAAGCTCCGAAACAAATATATACGGAATAGAGATATTCCAACCGCCCAAGTAAAGAACTGTTACAAATAATGCCGAAACTAATAGGTTTAGATAGGAAGCAACGTAAAATAAACCAAATTTTATCCCCGAATATTCGGTTTGATAACCTGCTACTAATTCTTCTTCCGCTTCTGGTAAATCAAAGGGCAATCTCTCACATTCTGCTAGGGAAGAAATTAGAAAAACGATAAACCCTATAGGTTGACGCCACAAATTCCATCCCCAAAAACCATATTTTGATTGCGCCTCAACTATATCAACTGTACTTGAACTATTAGATAATCATAGTCGGTGGTACCATCACTGTTTCCATCGCTATTCCAAAACCGTACATGAGATTTTCACCTCATACGGCTCCTTAAGGGCCATAAAAAATCTAAGGACCGAGTCCTTTTATCTTGAGATGCTTGGTTATAAGATAGATAAGATTCAAATCTATCATACGGTCCAAAATTAGACCAATTGAATTCTGTCTGTTATGTTTTAATAATTCTTAATAAAAAAACTATAATAACTAATAATAACTATAATAATTAATATTAATAATTAATAATAAAAAGAATTAATAATTGAATAATAAAGAATTCAATTTATTATTAATTTAATAATAAATAAATTGAATTAATAATAAATCAAAAAAGTACTTCTGAATTGATCTCATCCTTTCTTTAAAAAATTCCATAATCATTTAAATTTTTCTTTTTAAATTTTTCTTTGTTGAGTAATAACTTGATTCTTCAATAAAATACTCCTTGTAAAAAAATCAATAACCCATCGTTTTCACTTACGAAAAAGAATTATACATTACATTAATTCATGAATTATGACACGAATTGTATCGATATAAATATGGATATAGGAAAAAAAGAATAAAAAAGATCCTTTTTTATTCTTTTGTATTCCTTTCTATTTTTTCGTTCCTATTCTTCTTTCTATTTCTGAAAAGGGTGGACTTACAAAATAAAAAAAGGATTATTTCGTTCCCAATAGTTATTTATTTAATCGGCGGATAGGAGCATACTCGGGATCGGAATCGTGGGGAGTACAGCCTTATAACTTCTACAAATTTAAAGCCCCAATTAGTATTCTTTGTATATTATGTAGAAATGTCTACTTTTGGATAATTTACATAATCTCCATTACTAATCCTTTGCGTATCTTGGTGTTTCTACCTATCCACTCGTTTTTGTTCAATCGCCCTTTATTTTATGGTAATACATGTATGAAAATACATACAAACGATAGTGAAAACTCAATATGGTTGATCTTTTGAGCCCGCTTCAAGTCAGGATGACGAATCAACCAATCTTGGGGTAAACGGTATCTTCTGCTTCTGTTTATTTCCGCTCAACTCTCTAACTCTTATACATAGAAAATGAGACTCAATATCTTTACTGCGAATTTATATAGAAGCTGTTCTCTTTCACTCATCCAACTATCTTATTTAGTTTATCAATCCGAATAATGAATAAAAAAACGAAGATATCTACTCAATTCATTCTACCCCTTTCCTAGAAAGAAAAGAATAGAGAGGAAGGAATAGAGAAAAAAATTTATGTCTCAACGAATCACACGTAGAGATATTGATAACACACATAATGTTAATGGTATTTCATAACTAATTGATTGAGCAGCAGCTCGTAGACCACCTAAAAAGGAATATTTATTATTTGACCCGTATCCTGACATAAGAAGTCCAATGGGAGCAATACTGGAAATGGCAATCCATAAAAAAACACCGATATTGAGATCCGCTAAAACAAGGTGATAGCCAAAAGGAACTACTGAATAGCTTACTAAAATGGATATGACTGCTATGGACGGTCCGATACTGAATAAACGAGTATCTCCTCTCGATGGAAGAATATTTTCTTTGAAAAGAAGTTTTGTCCCATCTGCTAGAGCTTGAAGAACTCCCAAAGGGCCGGCGTATTCAGGTCCAATACGTTGCTGCAGTCCTGCGGATATTTCTCTTTCTAACCATACAATTACCAGTACGCCTATTGTGATTCCCAATACAAGAGTCAAAATAGGAATAAAGACCCATATAATTCCATAGACCTCTTTTAAAAGCTCCAATTTAGAAAAAGAATTGATATCTTGTACTTCTGTCGTATCAATTATCATTTCAACGATCAACTTCTCCCATAATGATATCTATGCTACCTAGTATCGTCATAATATCAGCCAATTTCATTCTTTTAACTAACTGAGGAAGAATTTGCAAATTGATAAAACCCGGTGGGCGAATTTTCCATCTCCAAGGAAAACCGCCCTGATCCCCTATCAGAAAAATTCCCAATTCTCCTTTTGGGGCTTCGACTCTCACATAGAGTTCTTGTTTCGGTAATTCAAATGTAGGAGAAGGTTTTTTACTAATAAATCGATATTCAAAATCATTCCATTGGGGGTTCTTTTCTCTATCAAAGTATCGGATTTCTAAATTCTCATATGGCCCTCCCGGAATTCCTTCCAGAGCCTGTTGAATTATTTTTATGGATTCTGTCATTTCACCAATTCGGACTAGATAACGAGCTAACGAATCTCCTTCTTTTTGCCACTGTACTTCCCAATCAAATTCGTCGTAACACTCATAATGATCAACTTTCCGAAGATCCCATTGTATTCCGGAAGCCCGCAGCATTGGTCCTGATAAACCCCAATTTATTACTTCCTCTGTACCAATAATGCCTACTCCTTCAACTCTTTCTAAAAAAATAGGATTTCGTGTAATAAGTTTTTGATATTCAGCGATTCCTGTTAAAAAATAATCGCAAAAATCCAAACATTTATCTATCCAGCCATGAGGTAGATCAGCAGCTACTCCTCCGATACGAAAATAATTATGCATCATTCTCATACCGGTGGCAGCTTCGAATAGATCATATATTAATTCTCTTTCTCGGAAAATATAGAAGAAAGGCGTCTGTGCACCAATATCTGCCATAAAAGGACCGAGCCATAGTAGATGAGAAGCTATACGACTCAACTCCAACATAATTATTCTGATATAGCTGGCTCTTTTAGGCACTTGAATATTTCCCAACAGCTCCGGGCCATTTACGGTTATTGCTTCTGTGAACATAGTAGCTAAATAATCCCAACGCGTTACATAAGGCAGATATTGTATAATTGTTCGGTTTTCCGCAATTTTTTCCATCCCTCGGTGTAAATAGCCCAATATTGGTTCACAGTCAATAACATCTTCACCATCTAGAGTAACGATGAGTCGAAGAACACCATGCATTGATGGGTGGTGGGGGCCCATATTTACTACCATGAGGTCGTTTCTTGTAGCTGGTATATTCATAGGTTTTTCCTCGATTCAGTCTTTCATGAATTGCTGAAAACTAAAATAAGTTCATTAAAATTAAAATTCAAGATCTAATAAATCAAATAATTCAAAAAAAAACTGCCTGTTCAAATTAGCGAGTTTTTGATTCCCGAATATCCAACTGATTAATTAATTCTTTATAACATATTCTATTTTTCTTTGACAAATAAGACAGCAGCCGTTGGCGTTTTCCCAAAATTTGACGTAGGCCTCTCTGAGATAAATAGTCTTTTCTGTGCAATTCCAAATGTGAAGAAAGTTTTCGTATCCTATTGGTGAGGCTTCGTATTTGAAATTCAACAGATCCTCCTTTTTCTTCTTTTTCTTCTTGCGAAATAACCGAGATGAATGAATTTTTTACCATAAAATGAAATCTGCCCCCCCTCACTTTTTCCTATCCTTTTTTTAGTGTTAGGTAGTTTTATTGATCAATAATAATAATGCCATTCAGTTTAATTTAGTATACACAATACAATAATCTTAATTTTGTTAATAATTCCAAATTTGATCAAATAAAATTGTATTCGAATAGGTATACCAAAATCGTCTTTTCGGTACTCACAAAAGAAAAAAATTTAGACCTAAAAAAAAATGAAAAAAAAGACGGTTTTGGTGATCATTTATAGATCTAATTGATATGTCAATGAATCATGTATCAGAATGGAATGTAAGACAATGCATGTGTGCATTTCTTTGTTTTCATAGACCATACTACGGGAAATATAGGAAAAAAAAATCTACCATTAACTAACGAATTTTGAATCGCGGATACATATGTATCCTTACCAGACTGAAACGACTGCCATTATTAGTATCAAACCAATATCGATTCATACAAGCTAAATCTTCGAATCGATAGTTAGGCCAAAGAAAGAACTTTAATTTAATTAGTTTATTTGTATCTCGTTTGCTTTTATCCAAAACTTGACTGTTTTCCTTCTTCCCATTGCAAAATGCTGCATTTCTAGGCATACCACTTCCACTCCTAGAATTAAAACAAATTAGAATTCTCAATTCTCTACGACGTCTAGGGGATAAAATGTTTTCAGGAACAAACAAATCATAATGATTGTTGTCTCTATTTCCAGTAATTTTTTGATATTTTGCAATGAATTCAGCAGAATTCTTGTTATCAACAGTGCTTTTTGCTAAGTACTTTTGATTTATTTCATGCTTACTCTTATGAACCAACGAAATACCTATGGCTTGATATATAATAAATTTTCCTTCATTTTTTATAGACAGACGGACTGGGTCGATAATCAATATTCCCTTTTTCATCAATTCTCTAAGAGTTAAATCTTTCTGAATCAGTAGAATATCCAGGCCCATTTCGCCCCTTTGAATAGAGGATATAGAAATTTCTCTTGGATTTATCAGTCTAAGCAGGAGGCAATATACTTTGATGTTATTGATCATTTTTTTATTTAAAACATCATCCCATCTCAATTGAAAACGCAAATACCTTTTTAAGAAGAAATAAAAATCTGCTTCCGTATTGTTCTTGTATTGTTTTTTATTTCTATCTTTTTTCATGTCTGATCCCACAAAATCTTCTTCAATATCTTTGTCTTGCTTTGCGAGAGATGATTCAAAATCCGCTTGGCTTGCGGATTCTTTTTTTCCTTGATTTCGGTTTTCTGATTCAAGAGATTTTTTTGCATTCGAAAATATTGATATTGATATATCTCTTTTTTTCTTTCCAGTGATGCTTTTATTTTCACTAGCATTTTTATTTATATTCAAATTAAAAAGAATGAATTTTATTGGGATGGACCATGGTTTAATCTTATACGTGTTATAAAGTATCAAAAATTCTGGGAAAAACCAACGTTCCATATTTGATATGGGACAACTTCGTATTTCTTCATTCATTCCCATCCAATCAAAAAGGTTTTTTTTTTTAGTGGATAGGTTGATTTCTTTATTTTGAGGAATCGTGAGATAAAAAAGACCTTTCGTATCGTTTTTATCAAGTAGTTGATAATTATTCCCCCGATTCTTACTATATTTATTACTAGTGGCGTCAGTATCAATATTGATCCAGGCCTCAATATCGACTTTCTTTCTAAGACACAAATTTATAATTATCCAATCAAAATATTTTCTATCCGGATTTTTCTCCATATTTATAATATCATCTTCGACTAGATAATTATTGATAGGGATATCTCCTCGCACATTAAAAAAATTTCGTTTATGTGTGCTGTAATTATAAAAAACCTCTTGGTTATTATTTACTTGTAATGGTAATCCATAAATAGATGAGTTCTTCTGATCTTCATAATTAATAGATTTAGATGATATAAATTGATATGCTAAAAGATCATATCTATAGTGTTTTTTAAAATTATCTGTTTCCTTTTGTAATGAGGCGGCTTCAAAATTCTTTTGTTTTTCGGAGTGAATTAATCGGTTTTTTTCATATGAATCGCATTTCTTTAAATGGTTAGTTTGATCTATAGAATGTTGATTGACTCTATTTCGCCACTTTTGTGGTACTAAGCTAGACCATCTAATCGGAGATAAATCATATTGATCATGACCTTTTAACCAATTTTTCCATTGATTCATTCCAGAATTTCGAAGAGAATTATGTCTTAATTTGGAATTAAATATTTTCTGTGTTCCAACAAAAAAATCCTTTATTTCATTCTTAAGAAAAAAAGATGTTCCATTATATTGAAAAAAGGATCTTAACTTATATTTATATAAGTTAAGGGCTGAGGGTTGTGATAATTTGTAAAATACATATGCTTGTGACACGTAGGATAAGTCAAAAAAAGTCTGTGTGCTTTTATTACTACTTTTATTACTATTATTACTACTTTTATTACTAATAGTAGAAGGGGACTTTTTTATAGTCGAAATAAAGTGAATTAGACTTTTTTTTTTTTTTAAAATTCTTTCTTGATTTGTTTCATTATTAGAAATATCTTTATCATTGTAAATGTATTTATTAAGAAATTTTTTTGTTGATTCCCGAAAAAATTGTGCATTGATATTCGGAATATTAATGATACCTAAAAAGATATCTATGTATATCTTTTCAATGAAAAAAAAATTTATAAAATAATGTGATTTACGGATTAGTCGAGCATTTCTTCTTTTTAATATCTGCCCAATCTTTTTTGGCGATTTTAATCTTTTATCATCATAACTCATTTTGTTTTTGTTAGAACTGATATTTGGGATTATAAATTCTTTTTTATTCTCTTTTTTTATTTTTTCTATTTGATTTATGAGTGTATTTGTTCTATCAGTCAAATTTTTTATTTTTTTTTTTGTTAATGAATAATTTGTGCAATCTGTAGATCGAATTTTACTGAACGATTCATGAATTAGCCGATTATTTCTTATTGAATCTTTTTCTTTTTTAGTTTCACTGAATTGATATATTTCTAGTTCTCTCAATCCAAATAATAGAATTGGGTTTATTTTTTCGAGTTCTTTTACGACTTCTTTTAGAAAAAAAATGGTTTTACTAAACAGGTTGTTTATGTCTTTTGAAACATTTAGAAAATTTTTTGTTTTTTCTTTTAAAATTCTTAGAACTAGAAAACACTGCTTTTTCAATTTTCTAATTTTTTTGTTGAGTTCTTTAAAAATAGGTTCAAAAAATGAAAGTTGGTTTTTGGGAGAGCCAAAGGGCAGTTCAGTTTCCATTCCCCAAACTGTTAAAAAACAGAAATCATTTTTTTGTCCTTTCTTTTTCATTGGATCGTTATACGTTTTTTGTAGCTTAGATTTGTGCCAAGGTTTCAGACGAAAAGGAAATAGGATCTTTATCTGAATACCGTCTGTTAGCCAGTTTTTCGGAAATTCTGTTTCTGATAATTGGACGCCATTATAAGTACATTTAATATGCATTTCTCTATTCCAATCCTTTAAATCCTCAGACCATTCGGGAAATTGAAACAATAGTATACGTACAATATTTTTAACTATTATCAAGAAGGGTAATAGAATATTTTTTCTAAAAATCGATTGGGTTACTAACACAAGACCTCTTATTGTTTGAGCAAATATAATACTATCCCATGCTTCTGCTATTTCTATACGTGCTTTTTCTCTTCTTTTGTCTTCTTCTATTTTGTCTTTTTCGTTGTTTTTTTCACTGTCTTTTGTCTTTTTTTCTGTATAATCTGAAATTGTTAATTCTGTGTTTTTCCACATCCAATTTTTAAAAAACATTTTCATCGGCTCAGAGATATCAAAAGAAAAAAAAACGTCTTTTTCTATTCTATCCAAAAAAAGGGGTGAATGTACATTTGCTTGAAAGAGTTTCCAAATAACTGTTTTACGTCTTTGAGCGCGCATAGAACCTTTTATTATGTCTCGACGAAAATCCGGTTGTTGTGAATAACGTATCAAAGCCGCTTCCTCTGTTTCATCAGGATTATTAGTATCTTTGGTATTAGTATCAGGAGTTTGTAGGTTATCAGTAAAAATCACTACACGTTTGGCTTTTCGTGAACGAATCTCATAATCCACCGCCACCCCCTCTTCGTTTTCGCCCGTCTGTTGTTCCAAATCATTAATTAATTTGTATGACCACCGAGGAACTTTTTTACTTATTTCTTTTAGTCCGATAGGTTTTTTTCCAATTTTTTTATCGTTAGGGTCTCTTATAACCGCATCAAATATAAATTGATAATTTTTTTTTTTATCTTCTGAATCCATTTTTATTTGTTCTTCTTCGGGAAGTAAAGAAAGCTCTTTAAAATTTAAACTTGATTGTGGTTTTTCATTAAGTTCATTAATTAAGTTCAAGAAATATAAAATATCTGTTGTTAATAGTTTTTTATCAAATGGATTTTTTGTCTGTTCAATTTTTAGGGAATTAAAAAAAAGAAGGATACCGTGAATCTTATTTATCCAAAAAACCTCTATGTTAATGTTATTTTTTCTGGAAGTTTCATTTAGGATTGAAGTTGAAAAAAAATTTGTGATTCGTCCACGATAGGGACCATTCAAGAAAGGATCATATATTTTAGGTAAGTATTCGTTTTGAGGATTCTCATTACAAAATCTAGTCTCTTTTTCTAGTATATCCCGAAGAAAAAATATCCTATCTAAAGTTTTGTCTAGAGCTTTGACTCTATTTATAAATTTTTTGTTTAGGTTTTTTCTTTTTTGTTCATTGATATAACTCCAATTATTATATAATTCAGCAGAAGAGGGTTTATCTGCTGGGAACAGAGACATCTTTCTTTGTATCATTTCCAAAAAAGTTG